TTAGTATGGTGTGCTTAGGTAGTGGTTTATTAGATTTGATTTTTATTGTACAAGTATAAGTATGCTTTCTGAAGGATATGTTTTGAGGTGTGTGGGAAGTAATCAGGGGTAGTATTGTTTATTAGATTATGTGAGGTTGTAGGGTCCATGTGTCTTTTAGATATTAAACTAGTGAATATATTAGTAGGGGGATGTCTCTTTACGATACGCGCCTCAGAAAGTTTAGCCAGGTGTGTCTGGCTTAGGGTTAGGGTTTTTGGTGGTGCGTGGGTGATTTTGGGCGTGGTGTTGGTAAAATTACTTTTTAATTACTTTTTATGTCCTGTAACCATTAACTGAATAACACCTTAGTGGTCGGGATGGGGGCCAAGACATTCAATTAGAGGCGCGATGATAGCATAAAGTCTGGCAAATCACATTCAGGCGCTACAGGATTATCGTTGGAACCTTTTCCTCCAGCCTACGGCAATGCTGAGGAGTACATAACCCTCCCCCATAAAGGCCCTCTTGCGTGCATTCCTGACCAGGTTAAAAGGGTGATAGCGCCACACCATCGTGATGTCTTATTTAAGAGGAACGTATATGCGATCTTAAGGGTATGGCCCTGAGGTAGGAACCAAATGCCAGGTATAGTTTCAGTATAGTCAAGCCCTGTCTATATGGGCCCGGAGCGAGAAGAGCAGTAAAATGTGGGCGGGTTGTTGGTTTCACGGAGGATGGTAGATTAAGAGACTAAACAGTATAAAGGGGATATCCGTATTGACGAGGACTTATTTAGTAGAATGTGTGGTAGGATTAAGCAGTACGATAAGGGCACCCTAGTTGGAGAGGGCTTACGGGACGAATGTGCTATGTACAATTAATGGATTAATGTACTATGTACTGTTATGGATGTATGTATTGTGTGATATTCGTACGCTAGATTTAATGATATAGTGCGGTTATGGGTTAAATGTATTATGGTCTTTTATAGGTCTACAGTTCTTGCTTGTAAGCATGTTGAGGACGTTTTGATGTATGTTTTGTAGATGATGTACTATGTATAATTAAGCATTTCTAGTACTATGTATTATTCATGGGGGCAAGCAGTAATGCACTAATTACATACGGATGGGATGTTTGATTTACCTGTAAAGTACTCTATGGTAAGGCTTTCAATAGTATAAGGTTGTTTGGTGTTCAGGGAGTAGTTTAAGATTAGAATTTCAGCTTTGGGTGTTGAAGGTAGAATGGGTGATTTCTTTCCCTGAGATGTCTTGGGGAGAGAGTTCTCCATTTCTGGTTTACAAGACCGGGGTATTCTATTATACTACAAAGACGTCTATCATTTAAGTAGTTTGTTTTCAATTAGGGCAGAGAGGGGAATAAGTGTAATGATAGTGAGAAAATATATGATGGATGCGGTTTGGCCAATAGTAATGAAGGGGTATTCAACTGGTTGGCCTCCGATTCATGTGAGTGTGAATAGGTCGGCTACTAGAGTTCAGAATAGGATTTGGGTGATGGGTCGGAATCCTATGCTTTGTTGCTTTGATAGGTGGAGGGTAGGGATAATTATTAGGATCAGGATGGAGAGTACTAGGGCTAGGACACCTCCTAGTTTGTTAGGGATAGATCGTAGGATTGCGTATGCAAATAGGAAATATCACTCTGGTTTAATGTGGGGTGGAGTGTTGAGGGGATTAGCTAGTGTATAATTATCTGGGTCGGTTAGAAGGTCAGGTGAAAATAGGGTCAGGCTTATTAGACATAGGAGGAGAATAGTTAGGCCTAGGATATCTTTGGTTGTATAGTAGGGGTGAAATGTGATTTTGTCAAGGTCCGATGTCATTCCTGATGGGTTACTTGATCCTGTTTCATGCAGAAACAAGAGGTGGATGGTTGCTAGGGCAGCGATAATAAAGGGTAGAATGAAGTGAAAGGTGAAAAATCGTGTGAGGGTGGCTTTATCTACTGAGAAACCACCTCAGATTCATTGTACGAGGTCAGATCCGATGTATGGGATGGCTGATAGGAGGTTTGTAATTACTGTGGCCCCTCAGAATGATATTTGGCCTCATGGGAGGACATAGCCTATGAATGCTGTGGCTATAGTTGTGAGTAGAAGGATAATACCGACGTTTCAGGTCTTCAGAAAAAGGAATGATCCATAATATAGGCCTCGGCCAATGTGAAGGAAGAGGCAGATGAAGAATATGGAGGCGCCATTGGCGTGTAGGTAGCGGATTATTCAGCCGTAGTTGACGTCTCGGGTGATGTGGGCGACTGAGGAGAAGGCAGTTGAAGTGTCTGGTGTATAGTGTATGGCTAAGAATAGACCTGTAGTGATTTGAATAATTAGGCAAATACCTAGGAGTGAGCCGAAATTTCATCAGGCGGAGATGTTGGATGGTGTAGGGAGATCAATAAATGAGTTGTTGATGATTTTTGCTAGTGGATGTGTTTTGCGGGGAGTAGTCATTAAGATTCTTATAGTTGAAATACAACAATGGTTTTTCATATCATTAGTCATGGTTATAGTCCATGTGGGAATAATGATGTATGCTTTATTTTCATTAAGTATTGTTTTAGTGATGGGGTTTGTGGGGTTTTCTTCTAAGCCTTCACCTATCTATGGGGGGTTGGTGTTGATTTTTAGTGGTGCTGTGGGTTGTGCAATTACATTATATTTTGGTGGGTCTTATATAGGGCTTATAGTTTTTTTAGTTTATTTAGGCGGCATAATGGTTGTTTTTGGTTATACTGCGGCGATGGCAATTGATGAGCATCCTGAGACATGGGTGTCAAGCATTGATATCTTAGGAGTTTTTATTTTGGGCTTAGTAATGGAGATAGGTATGGTAGCTTTATTGGGTGGGGATCCTAATAAAACGGTAGAAGTCACTGTTAATTATAAGACTGTATCTAGTTGAATAATTTATGAAGGTGATGGGCCAGGATTAATTCGTGAAGATCCCACAGGTGCTGCTGCTTTGTATAATTATGGTGTTTGAGTTGTTTTAGTTACTTGTTGGGCGTTGTTTATGGGTATACATATTGCGATTGAGCTTACTCGTGGTGGAGGTTAAATAATTAATAGTAATGTCAGGGCGGGTGGGATAAAGAATGATAAAAAGTAGAGCTTGATTAGGCCTTTTTGGGTCGATGTTGTTGTAGAAATTGAGATTTGAGTTTGTGTCGTTATTTTTGGTATGGATTTTTCTAATCAGAATAGGTCTAATAAGGTTGAGGTAAAGTTTTGACTTGCGGTTAAGCTTGAGTGGGGGTTTGATCGATGGGTAGTAATTGAGTAGAAGCCTAGTATATTGGAGAAGTGGAAGGATTTTACTGGGGTNNNTAATTTTATATTATTGGTTATAAGGTTAAGTTCTATTGCTATAAGAAGTCCTAGAATAGTCACACCTAGGGCTGCTAATTTAAGGTGAATTGGTATGGTGACTTGGGGGTATGAAGTAGGAGGGATGCAGTTGGAAATAAGAAATCCGGCGAAGATGCTGCCCACTGCTAAGCGGTTAATAGGGTTTATTAGTGAGGGGTTATTTTCATTAATTAGGATAAGGGATGTAAATCGGGGGTATCCTGTTAGAGTGTAGAAAATAATGCGAATGCTGTATATGGCTGTGAGGGAGGTTGCTAATAGGGTAATTGTAAGGGCTCAGGCGTTGGTATACGACATGTTGGCGGTTTCGATGATTAGGTCTTTTGAGTAGAAGCCCGTGAGGAAAGGCATGCCCATGAGTGCAAGGCTGCCGATGACTAGGGACGAGGTAGTGAATGGTAATATTTTAAATAAGCCTCCTATTTTTCGGATGTCTTGCTCGTTGTTGAGACTGTGGATAATAGACCCTGCAGATAAAAATAGTATGGCCTTGAAGAAAGCATGAGTACAAATGTGAAGGAAGGCTAAATGTGGTTGGTTAATGCCTACTGTTACTATTATAAGGCCAAGTTGGCTTGAAGTTGAGAAGGCTACGATTTTTTTCATGTCATTTTGTGTGAGGGCACAGATTGCTGTGAATAGGGTAGTAATAGCTCCTAGTGATAGTGTGAGTGTTTGAATGGATAAGTTATTTTCAATTAAGGGGTGAAAGCGGATAATTAGGAAGATTCCGGCAACAACTATTGTGCTGGAGTGAAGTAGTGCTGAGACTGGTGTGGGTCCTTCTATGGCGGAGGGTAGTCATGGGTGGAGGCCAAATTGGGCTGATTTTCCTGTTGCTGCCAGGAGAAGGCTTACTAGGGGGAAGGGATCTGGGTTGGGGTTGAGGATAAATATTTGTTGAAAATCCCATGAGTTTGAGAATATAAAGAATCATGCCATTGCTAAGATAAAGCCGATATCTCCGATACGATTGTATAGGATTGCTTGAAGGGCTGCTGTGTTAGCGTCTGATCGGCCGTACCATCAGCTAATTAATAGGAAAGATATAATGCCTATTCCTTCTCATCCGATGAAGAGTTGAAATAGGTTATTAGCGGTGATTAAAATTAATATAGTGATAAGGAAGATGAGTAAATATTTGAGGAATTGGTTAATGTTGGGGTCTGAGTTCATATATCATGTTGAGAACTCTACGATTGATCAGGTGACGAATAGTGCTACAGGGGTAAATATGGTGGAGAAGAAATCTAGTTTAAAACTTAGGGATAACTTGATAGTATGAATTGTTGTTCAGTGTCAGCTTGAGATTATAGATTCTTGGCCTGTAAAGATAAATACTATTATAGTTAAAATGCTAACGATAAGGGCATAGATGATTGCTAATTTTACATAGTGTGGGTACAAAGTGTTTTTGTGGGGCTTAATTAGGGTGATTATAATAGGTATTAATAGAGGGGTTAGCATTAATAATATTGTAGAGGAGTGCATTTACTTTTATTTGGAGTTGCACCAATGTTTTTGGTTCCTAAGACCAATGGATAACTGCTATCCTTTAAAAGTTGAGAAAGCCAAGTTATTAAGCTTGGGGGCATGAATTAGCAGTTCTTGCGTGCTTTCTCGGTAGATAAGAAGTTGTAGGCCTCTATTGTTAGATTCACAATCTAATGTTTTTGTTAAACTATAACTACAAGGTGCTAGTCCTATAATCACTTTGGGGTTAAGGGTGAGGAGAAGTATTGGTGCTGTATGCATTAGTATTAGTGTATTTTCTCGTGTGAAGAGGGGTTTGATACTACTAGTGCTATACGTTAGTTGTCCTCGTTGTGTTGAGGTAAATATGTGAAGTGAGTATAAGGCTGTAATTAGTATATTAAGTCCTGTAAATATAATAGTAAAGTTAGATCAGGAGAAAGAGGCTAAGATTGTGAATAGTTCTCCTATCAGGTTAATGGTTGGGGGTAGGGCGAGATTGGCGAGGTTTGCCAGAAGTCATCAAAGGGCTAGTAGGGGAAATAGTGCTTGGAGGCCTCGGGTAAATATTATAGTTCGGCTGTGGATTCGCTCGTAGTTTGAGTTTGCTAGACAGAATAATAGGGATGAGGTAAGTCCATGGGCAATTATGAGGATTATTGCGCCGGTAAAGCTTCAAGGGGTTTGAATGAGGATGGCTAAGATAACAAGTGCTATGTGGCTTACAGAGGAGTAAGCGATGAGTGATTTCAGGTCAGTTTGTCGTAAGCAGATCGAGCTTGTTATAACTATGCCTCATAGGGATAAAATGAGAAAGGGGTAGCCTATTTTTTCTGTCAGGGGGTTGAGGATAGGGGTAATTCGTATTATACCGTAGCCACCAAGTTTTAGTAGAATTGCTGCAAGTACTATTGAGCCAGCGATTGGAGCTTCAACGTGAGCTTTAGGTAATCATAGGTGAAGTCCATATAAGGGTATTTTGACTATAAAGGCTATTATACAGCCTAGTCATGTGATGTTATTAGTTCAGGATAGCAATATTTCTTTGGTATTAATTATTATTAGGATATTTAATGATCCTAGGTTGCTTAAGTAATAGAGGAGTGTGATGAGTAGTGGGAGAGATCCTGCTAGTGTGTAGAATAAGAAATATGAGCCGGCATTGAGGCGTTCTGGTTGGTACCCTCAGCGAGTAATGATAATTAGGGTGGGGATTAGGGTGGTTTCGAATAGGATATAAAACAAAATTAGTTCTGAGGCTGTGAATGTTATGATTAAAGAAATTTGTAAGAGGATAAGTATTGAGATATATAGTTTTTTTCGTGGAAAGGGGTTGTTGTGGAGATGTTGTTGGGTTGCTAAAACTATTAGGGGTAGTAGTCAGGCTGTTAGGGTTAGGAGGGGTGATGTTAATGGGTCTGAGAAAAAATTTAATGACAGGTTGCATAGGTTGTTTGGTATATATAAGAGTAAAGGGGTTAGGGCGCTGATTAGTAAGCTGCATGTTATTGTATTGATTCAGATTATACGGTTTTTTGAAAGTCATATTGTTGGAAGAAGCATAATTGTGGGTATAATAATTTTTAGCATTGAAGTAGGTTTAGGTTTTGTACATAATCTAGGCCGTATAGGTTGGAAATTAGAACTAGTAGGGCTAGTCCTACTGCGGCCTCACATGCGGCGAATACTAGAAGGGTAATGGGTATTATATTTATTAGTATAAGATGTATATTTAGGGTTGTAAGTGTGGCTATAATGAATAGTGATAATATTATACCTTCCAAGCATAGTAGGGATGACATTAGATGTGATCGGTAGATTAATAGTCCTAGTAGAGATATGAAATATGCTAGTGAGGTGTTGATATAGATGAAAGGCATTTGGTAAATATGACTTGTCATAATCTAATGAGTCGAAATCATTTGTTTTGATTAAACTATATACCAATTCAACTCAATCTAACCCCTTTTGAGTCCATTCATAGGCTAATCCTAGTGCTAGAATAATAATTAAAGTAAGGATTGTATTAATTGTTAATATTAGGTTATTTGTTTGGGTTGCTCATGGTAAGGGTAATAGTAGGGCAATTTCTAGGTCAAAGAGGAGAAATGTGATGGCCACTAGAAAAAATTTTATAGAGAAGGGCAGGTGGGCTGAGGTTGTAGGATCGAATCCGCATTCATAGGGGTTAAATTTTTCTGTATAAGTATTTAATTGTGGTAATCAAAATGTGATAATAATTAGTAATAAGGCTAGGAGAATACTAGTTGCTAGGGTTAGTGTTAAATTAATTACTCTCTCTCGAGTTTATCAAGGCTTATTGATTGGAAGTCAATAGTACTATTTATACTAAGAGAGTAGGACCCTCATCAATAGATAGAGATGTATAGGAATAATCATACCACATCTACGAAGTGTCAGTACCATGCAGCGGCTTCGAAGCCAAAGTGGTGGTTAGTTGTAAAATGAAATAGTTGTTGGCGGATGTAGCAGGTTGTGAGGAATGTGGTTCCAATAATGACGTGGAGACCGTGAAAGCCTGTGGCTACAAAGAATGTTGATCCGTAGATTCCGTCAGAGATGGTGAAGGAGGCTTCAGAGTATTCTGATAATTGTAAGCATGTAAAGTAAATTCCTAGTGCAATGGTTAGGGCTAGTGCTTGAATTGATTCTTTTCGGTTGGCTTCTATTAGGCTGTGGTGTGCTCAGGTAATTGTAACTCCTGATGCTAATAGAATGGCTGTATTTAGAAGTGGTACTTCTATTGGGTTAAGGGGGAAAATGCCTGTTGGGGGTCAATGTCCTCCTGTTTGTGGGGTTGGGGCTAGGCTGGAGTGATAAAATGCTCAGAAGAAGCCAGCAAAAAAGAAGATTTCTGAGATAATAAATAGAACTATTCCGTATCGGAGGCCTTTTTGGACAGGCAGGGTATGGTGGCCTTGGTATGTAGCCTCTCGTACCACATCTCGTCATCATTGAAATATTGTTAATGCGCTGGCTAGTAATCCTATGGTAAGAAGGGGGATGTAATAGAAGTGAAATCATATGGCTAGGCCAGAAGTTAATAGGAAAGCTGATAGGGCTCCTGTTAATGGTCAGGGGCTTGGGTTAACTATGTGGTAAGCGTGTGTTTGGTGAGTCATTATGAGTTATCGTGTAGGTAAAGGCTTACTAAGAGTGTAAAAACGTAGGCTTGGATCAGGGCTACACCTAGTTCTAGTATAATAAGTAAAATAACGATAACAAATGTGATTATGGAAGAGGAGATGTAAGAGGATAGAAGAGTTAGCGTGGTATCCCCAAGTAAGTGTATTAACAGATGGCCTGCTGTGATATTGGCTGTTAGTCGTACGGCTAGTGCGATTGGTTGAATAAAGAGGCTGATTGTTTCAATGACAACTAGTATAGGGATAAGTGGTATAGGTGTTCCTTGGGGTAAAAGATGGGCAAGAGATGCTTTTGTTTTAAATCGAAGTCCTATAAATACGGTGGCCGCTCATAGAGGGATTGCTATAGCTAAGTTTATTGATAGCTGGGTGGTTGGTGTGAATGCGTATGGTGTTATTCCGAGGAGGTTGTTTAGGGCGATGAAAGTGATTAGGGCTATGAGTATAAGGGATCAAGTTCGTCCTTTAATGCTATGGGTTGTTATTATTTGTTTTAGTGTAAGTTGGACTAGTCATTGTTGAAGAGAGGAGAGTCGATTGTTGATTAGTTTATTAGGGGATGAAATTAACATGGTGGGAAACAGAATAATTAGTGTAACTAGGGGGATTCCTAGTATTACTGGTACGTTGAAGGAGGCAAATAAATTTTGGTTCATTTTAGTTCTCAGGTTGTTTTGTGTTTATGTGATATTGTTAATTTTGATGATGGGGTGGTGTGAAAAGTAAAGTTCAGTATTTTTAATTGAGTAATGTAAAATAGGGTTAAAATTATTGATATAATTACTATTGGTCACGGTGATATATCCAGTTGAGGCATTCACTGTAGAGAGGGATATTCTCAATCTTTAACTTAAAAGGTTAATGCTAGGTAGCTTTACAGTGATACGATGTATAGGTATGAGGCTCATACTTCGAAGTCTTGGAAGTAAATAAATTCTAGGACAATGGGTATAAAGCTATGATTTGATCCGCAGATTTCTGAGCACTGGCCATAAAATAGGCCTGGTCGTATGGAGGCCAGTATAGCTTGGTTTAAGCGTCCAGGGATTGCATCTGCCTTAACGCCTAGTGATGGAACGGCTCATGAGTGTAAGACGTCTTGTGATGAGATTAGTATACGGATGTCTGCTTCTATGGGTAGAGTTGTTCGGTTGTCTACTTCAAGGAGTCGGAATTCTCCAGGTTCAAGAAAGTATGTAGGTGTGATGTAGGAGTCGAAGGCTAAGTCTTCATAGTCTGAGTACTCATAACTTCAGTATCATTGGTGGCCAATGGCTTTAAGAGTTAAGTAGGGCTTATTAAATTCGTCTGTTATGTATAAGATGCGTAGGGATGGAAGAGCAATTATGATAAGGATAATTGCAGGTAGAATGGTTCAAATTATTTCGATTTCTTGGGCGTTTATTGTGCTGGTGTGGGTTAGTTTAGTTGTGAGCATTAGGGAAATAACATATAGTACTAGTGAACTAATTAGAAAAATAATTATTAGAGCATGATCGTGAAAGGCGATGAGTTCTTCTATGATAGGGGATGTAGCGTTTTGTAGGCCTAGTTGGGCTGGGTGTGCCATTAAGATATATAGGGTTTGGTCTATAATTTAACTTTGACAAAGTTATGTAATTTTTTTACTAATATCTCATTGAAAAAGTCATAGGGTCTATGGGATTGGCTTGAAACCAATTTTTGGGGGTTCAAATCCTTCCTTTTTCGCTTAAAGATTTTACATAGGTAGATTCTTCAAATGTGTGATAAGGAGGGGGGCAGCCATAAAGTCATTCTAGGTTGGTAGTTAGTTGTTCGACGGTTGAGACTTTTCGTTTTGAGGAAAATGCTTCTCAAATTATAAAAATTATAAGGATAACTGCTGTTAATGAAATAAATGAGCCTACAGATGATACGATATTTCATGTAGTATATGCATCGGGGTAATCTGAATATCGTCGGGGTATTCCAGATAAGCCGAGAAAGTGTTGTGGGAAAAAGGTTAGATTTACGCCCACAAATATAATGGTAAAGTGAATTTTAGCATAGGTTTGGTCGAGCGTGTAACCAGAGAATAGTGGGAATCAGTGGATGAAGCCTCCTATGATGGCGAATACTGCTCCTATAGATAAAACATAATGAAAGTGGGCTACCACATAATATGTGTCATGTAGGACGATATCTAATGATGAGTTGGCTAATACAATTCCTGTTAGTCCACCTACAGTAAAAAGGAAAATAAAGCCCAGAGCTCATAGTATTGCGGGAGATCATTTGATATTACCGCCGTGCAGTGTGGCTAATCAACTAAATACTTTTACTCCTGTGGGAATGGCGATGATTATGGTGGCTGATGTGAAGTATGCACGTGTATCTACGTCTATACCTACAGTGAATATGTGGTGAGCTCATACAATAAATCCTAGGAAACCAATAGATATTATGGCTCATACTATTCCTATATACCCAAATGGTTCTTTTTTATTAGAGTAATATGTTACAATATGTGAGATTATTCCGAAGCCTGGAAGAATAAGGATATATACTTCAGGGTGCCCAAAAAATCAGAACAGGTGTTGGTATAGGATAGGGTCTCCACCACCTGCAGGATCGAAGAATGTAGTATTAAGGTTGCGGTCTGTTAATAGTATGGTGATTCCAGCAGCCAGAACTGGAAGAGACAGAAGTAGTAAGACTGCTGTAATAAGGACAGATCAGACAAATAAAGGTGTCTGATATTGGGTTATGGCTGGGGGTTTTATGTTAATAATTGTTGTGATAAAATTAATAGCCCCTAGAATGGAGGAAATACCAGCCAGGTGAAGTGAAAAAATAGTGAGGTCTACAGAGGCTCCTGGGTGTGACATATTTCCCGCTAGAGGTGGGTAAACTGTTCAACCAGTACCGGCTCCGGCTTCTAGGGTTGAGGATGCGAGTAATAGAAGAAGGGATGGGGGTAGAAGTCAGAAGCTTATATTATTTATTCGGGGAAATGCTATATCAGGGGCACCAATTATTAGGGGGACAAGTCAGTTTCCAAAGCCCCCAATTATAATTGGCATTACTATGAAGAAAATTATAATGAATGCGTGAGAGGTGACGATAACGTTATAAACATGGTCGTCTTCTATTAAACTTCCAGGCTGACCGAGCTCTGCTCGAATTAGGAGGCTTAGGGCTGTTCCTACTGCCCCTGCTCATGCGCCAAATAGCAAATATAGTGTTCCGATGTCTTTATGGTTAGTTGAAAATAGTCAGCGGTTTATGAACATAAGTAAGAGAGGGTAAAATGGCTGAGTAAGCATTAGACTGTAAATCTAAAGACAGAGGGAAAATCCTCTTTTTGCCAGCTCTGAGGTGATTTATCATATTGAATTGCAAATTCAAAGAAGCAGCTTCAATTCTGCCGGGGCTTCTCCCGCCTTTTTTTCCTAACGGCGGGAGAAGTAGATTGAAGCCAGTTGATTAGGTTATTTAGCTGTTAACTAAATTTTTGTGGGTTAGAGTCCCATCAGTCTAGGAAGGGCTTAGCTTAATAAAAGTAATTGATTTGCGTTCAGTTGATGCAAAGTGGAGTTTTGCAGTCCTTATGGTGGTGCAGAAATTAAGTAAAATTACTTGCTTAGAGCTTTGAAGGCTCTTGGTCTTGTTAACCTAAATTTCTAGATTATTAGTATTAGCGGGGTTGTGGGTAATAGAAGGGTGGAAGAAATTATGAGTGGGGGGAGAAGTGGGGAGAGTTTAATGTGTTTTAGTTGTCAGTTAATTTTTGTGTTGTTAGATGTGGGGAATATTGTTATTGAGATGGAGTATGTTAGGCGTATATAGAAGTATAAGTTTATTAGTGTAAGTATGGCTATAGTGAGGGGAATAATAAGGTTGTCATTTTTTGTAAGTTCTTGTATGATTGCTCATTTAGGGGAAAAGCCTGTTAGTGGGGGTAAGCCTCCTAGGGACATCATTATTAATGGAATTATGGGTATTACTCATGTAAGTTTATTTCAGGTGTGTGATAGTGATAGGGTTGTTATATTTGAGTTCAGGTAAAAAGTTATGAATGTGGAGATTGTTAGAAGGATATAGATGAATAGAGTTAGGATTGTAATATTTGGGTCGTAATATAATACTGCTACTATTCATCCTATGTGGGTAATTGAGGAGTAAGCTAGGATTTTGCGTAATTGTGTTTGGTTAAGTCCACCTCAGCTGCCAATTATGATAGATAAGATTGAAATTATTAGTAGGATATTGGTGTCAATTGATGGAAAGATTTGAAGTATAATAGATAAGGGGGCTAGTTTTTGTCATGTGAGAATGAGTATGGCAGGGATTAGGGGGATGCCTTGAGTTACTTCTGGCAATCAAAAGTGAAGGGGGGCTATTCCTAATTTTATTGTTAGGGCAATTAATATTATTGTAGCGAGGGTTTGGTTTAGGGATGGGTAGATTGTTCATTGTCCGGAAAATAAATTATTTAGGTAAATGGCTATTAGTAGGACTATGGATGCGGTTGCTTGTGTTAGAAAATATTTAGTGGCTGCTTCTGTGGAGCGGGGGTTTGTGTTTTTGGCTAGCAGGGGTACGATGGCTAGTATATTTAATTCTAGGCCTATCCAGATTAGGAATCAGTGTGAGCTTATTATTGTAATTATGGTTCCTGCTAGGACAGTAAGAAAAATAATGAGGTAGGCTAGAGGGTTGATGTTAGTACGGGAGGGGTTTAACCAACATTTTCGGGGTATGGGCCCGATAGCTTATTTAGCTGACCTTACTAGTTAGAATATGGTGTAGAAGGTAGCACGGAGAGTTTTGAGTTCTCAGGCATGGGTTCAACTCCTATAGTTCTAGAAATAAGGGGATTTAAACCTCTATAATTTACTCTATCAAAGTAACTCTTTTGTCAGACATATTTCTTATGTTTGGGGTGGGATGCCGGATATTAGAGTTGGTAATGAGACATATCATATGCATAGTGCTAGTGTGAGAGGTAAAAAGTTTTTTCATAGAAGGTGTATTAGTTGATCATAGCGGAATCGAGGGTATGATGTTCGGATTCATAGAAATAGAGTAGTTAATAGGAGGGCTTTGGTTATAAAGCTTGTTGTATAGAGTTCTGGTAGTTTTATATTGTAGGGTGTAGCTAAGAAAACGGTGGTGGTTAGGGCGTTTATTATAATAATATTTATGTATTCTGCTATAAAGAAGAGGGCAAATGAACCTGCAGCATATTCAATATTGAACCCTGAAACTAGTTCTGACTCGCCTTCTGTTAGGTCGAAGGGGGCTCGATTGGTTTCTGCTAGTGTGGAAATAAACCATATTATTGCTAAAGGTCATGATGGTAATAAGAGTCAGGAGTGTTCTTGTGTTGTAATAAGTGAGTGTAAGTTGAATGAGCCGCTTATTAGTAGGGTTGATAGTAGAATAATGGCTAGGGTAACTTCGTATGAAATTGTTTGGGCTACTGCTCGTAATGCGCCGATTAGTGCGTAGTTTGAGTTGGATGCTCATCCAGACCATAAGATTGAATATACGGCTAGGCTTGATGTTGCTAGTATGAATAGGAGGCCTAGGTTGAAGTTAATTAGAGGATATGGTATGGGAAGGGGACTTCATATAAGGAGGGCGATGGAGAGGGCTAGGGTTGGGGCAATTACATACAGGATTGTAGTAGATGTGGTGGGTAGTAGAGGTTCTTTTGTAAAGAGTTTTATTGCGTCGGCGAACGGTTGAAGTATTCCGTAGGGGCCTACCATGTTAGGACCTTTGCGAAATTGTATATAACCCAGGACTTTCCGCTCTATAAGTGTTAAGAATGCTATGGCGATTAGGGCAGGGATGGCGAGTAGGAGTAAGTTAATTATAAACACGTTGTTAAGAAGAGGAGTTGAACCTCTGGTTATAAAGTTTTAAGTTTTATGCAATTACCGGGCTCTGCCATCTTAACGAACCCTGTTCTTGGGGTGGGGTAATAGTTTATGGGATTGAGATAATGATCATCCAATTAGTGAGGGCGCTTTGTGAAGTAGGCTCTATTTCTCTTATCCTTTCGTACTGGGAGGAATATTTAATAGATAGAAACCGACCTGGATTTCTCCGGTCTGAACTCAGATCACGTAAGACTTTAATCGTTGAACAAACGAACCCTTAATAGCGGCTGCACCATTAGGATGTCTTGATCCAACATCGAGGTCGTAAACCCTATTGTCGATATGGACTCTAAAATAGGATTGCGCTGTTATCCCTAGGGTAACTTAGTCCGTTGATCAAGTTATTGGGTCAATGGGTGTAAGTATTTACTTAGACTGGTGAGGTCTTGGTATATGTTTTTCGGGGGTTATATTATACTCCGAGGTCACCCCAACCAAAATTTATAGTTCATGGACGGTGGGTTATTGCCTATTGGTTTTTAGATTGTTAGTTTGTACTATTAAATTTAAGCTCCATAGGGTCTTCTCGTCTTATTTAGTTATATCCGCCTCTTCACGGATAGGTCAATTTCACTGATTAGAAGTAAAAGACAGTTAAACCCTCGTGTGGCCATTCATACAAGTCCTTATTTAGAGAACAAGTGATTATGCTACCTTTGCACGGTCAGGGTACCGCGGCCGTTAAACATGTGTCACCGGGCAGGCAGTGCCTCTAATACTAGTAATGCTAGAGGTGATGTTTTTGGTAAACAGGCGGGGGTAGAGTTTGCCGAGTTCCTCTTACTTCTTTTGATCTTTCCTGGGTGCATACCTGTGTTGGGTTAACAGTTTAAGTAATGTTATGTTAAGATATAATATATAGTGATTGAACTGTTAACTAGCAGTAGTTGTTTCGGTCTGAGATAAGTTTATGCGGGGAGAATAATTTCATGTTACTTATACTAATATTGTTGCTTCTATTGGATAATAGATTAGTCCAATGTGTTATAGGAGTTTAATGTTATTAGTAGAATTAAGGATAGTTAGGTATTGAGCTTGAACGCACTCTTAATTGATGGCTGCTTTTAGGCCAACTGTAGTGGTGGAATAGGTTACTCTCTATAAAAGGTTATTTCCTAAAGTCTAAAGAGCTGTCCCTCTTTAGACTAACAATTAAATTTACGAGAAGATTAGGTGGATCTGTAAGTAAATTTAAGGTTGAACTAAAATTCTGTCTTGGACAACCAGCTATCACCAGGCTCGATAGGTTTGTCACCACTACCCATAGATCTTCCCACTATTTTGCCACATAGACGGGTGTGCTCTTTTAGCTGTCTTTGGGTAGCTCGCTTGGTTTCGGGGGGCATTATTAAAGTTCTCTATATAAAGTTATTTCTAATTAATTCATTATGCAGAAGGTAAAAGGGTTTGTCTTTGCTTTTTTATGCTTTATTAAGTTTTTGTCTTTCCCTTGCGGTACTATATCTATTGCGCCTAAGGTGAAATTTCTATCGCCTATACTTTTATAATAGGTAAATGGTTTAGTTGTAGTATTGTAGGTAGTATAGTTGTATGGGGGTTTGGGCTAGAGTTGGCTCAAAGTGATCATCGGTGAGTGAGATCTTCTGGGTGTAAGCCGGATGCTTTGATTTAAGCTACACTTTGATTTACCCAAGCGCACTTTCCAGTACGCTTACCATGTTACGACTTATCCCCTCTATATCAATATGTAGTGATTTAGTTGTTAAAGTACTTTTGTGTGATGTTTGAGGAGGGTGACGGGCGGTGTGTGCGTGCTTAATGGCCTTGTTTCAATCAAGCTCTCTGTTCTTGATTTACTGCTAAATCCACCTTGGACCTTTAGATTTCATAAAGGTTGTCGTGTAATTTTCTGATTTAGAAAATGTAGCCCATTTCTTCCCACCTCATTGGCTGCACCTTGACCTAACGTTTTTATGATAATACTTCTGCTTACTTTGCGATCTTTAGGGAGTTTGCTGAAGATGGCGGTATACAGGCTGGGGGCAAGAGGTGGTAAGGTCTATCGGGGTGTATCGATTATAGAACAGGCTCCTCTAGACGGATGTAAAGCACCGCCAGGTCCTTTGAGTTTCAAGCTGTTGCTTGTAGTGTTCTGGCGAATAAGTTTGTTGATTAAGTTATTGAGGTTTAGGGCTAAGCATAGTGGGGTATCTAATCCCAGTTTGTGCCTTAGCTTTAGTGTATTCAGGGTATTAAAGCCACTTTCGTAGAATATTTTACCATAACCAGGGTTTTTTACGACTTAGTTATAGGTTAGCTTTATTGAAGGAATGGTCTTAAACACTCTTTACGCCGTACTCTATTAACTTGAGTCAATCGTATGGCCGCGGTGGCTGGCACGAAATTGACCAACTCTAATAATCAGTATAACTTAGTTAAACTTTCGTTTATTGCTAAAGGTCTATCACTGCTGTTTCCCGTGGGGGCGTGGCTAAGCAAAGCGTTTTGAGCTGCGTGTGCGTGCTTGATGCTCGCTCCTCATGTTATTGTAATCTAGAGGGCATTTTCACAGGATTGTGGATGCTTGCATGTGTAATTTTACTGAGAGCTAATGGAAAGGCTAGGACCAAACCTATGTGTTTATGGGGTAGGTGTTACCCATCTAGACATTTTCAGTGTCTTGCTTTAAATTGTTAAGCTACATTAAC